AGCAAACCCTTTCTAGACTAGTCTAACCTTACTCTATTTATTTTAGTATTTCATCAAAGTTTGAAATTATTTTATAAGTTCATCGCCTTGATTCTATTTTATCAAAAAAAAGGATTCCTTCTCTTTTTTTTGGTTGTCCATTACTTATTATATTATACTTATTTATACTTATTTTATACTTATTATATTATCCTTATTACTTATTCTATTATAAGTAAATCTAAAAAAATAACTGGAAAAATCTAAACTAAGAATAGAAATCTTTGACGAATGGGATCCAGAATTGTTATTATTTCGACACAAGAAAAGGAATTTTACACATCCCTTTCTTGTGCCGAAGGCTAGGAAGACGAAGAATACTCCCTGTAATTATTTGTTCCCCTCATTTATCCTTCCTTTCTATTCTCCGCTTACTTATCTTATGTTTAGTATCTAATCAAATTGAATTTAGAAAACAAAACCCATTCTGTGACATTTCAATCTGACAATAGGATATAATTATACCCCTCAAATTTAGATTGAAAAAAGAAAATAAGGGGTAAAGACAAATAGTCTTCTTCACAATATACATATTTTGAATGCGGTAAAAATAATTCCTAGAGAAAGAATATAAACAAGCAAAAGACTTTTCATACTTTTTTTCATCATACCTAACCTAATTGCCAGGAAGAATTTGTTCTTTTTTACAAATTTGATGTTGATAAATCCACGGATCTAGAAATTCATTTCGGACACTTGAACCTTCTCAAACTGTTTCTTTTTAAGAACCAAAAAGATTTGTGCAAAAACAATAGATGCCAAGAAGAACAAAAGGCCTTGGACACGTAGTGGATCTTGAAGTACTATTTCTGCATCCCCCTGACCAAATCCACCCACATTAGGATTACTTGTTAATGGTTGATCGAGTTTGATAGATTCACCCTCTGAAACAAGAAGTTCTGGTCCTGGGGGGATAATATCAACCACTTGATGTCCATCCAATGCATCCGTTATGGTTATTTCGTACCCCCCTTTTCCTTTTCGTATGATTTTGCTTACTATACCTGTTGCCGTAGCATTATAAACTGTATTGTTACTTTTGTTCCCGTCGGGATAAATCTGACCCCTTCCCCTGTTTCCGCCTACGTATATGGGATATTTTAAGAAATGAACATCCTTATTACTAGCAGGGTCTGGGGAAAGAATAGGAAAGATGATTTCACTATATTTTTGACCAGGAACAGGACCTATCACAAGAATATTTTTCTTAGTGGGGCGGTAGTTCTGAAAAGACAGATTGCCTATCTTTTCTTTCATCTCGGGCGAAATACGATCAGGTGGGGCTAACTCAAACCCCTCCGGTAAAATAAGAACAGCACCCACATTCAAAGCCCCTTTCTTACCATTAGCAAGAACTTGTTTCAGTTGCATATCATAAGGAATTCTAACAACCGCTTCAAATACAGTATCAGGAAGTACCGCTTGTGGAACCTCAATATCCACGGGTTTATTAGCTAAATGGCAATTGGCACATACAATACGCCCAGTTGCTTCTCGTGGATTTTCATACCCCTGCTGCGCAAAAATGGGATATGCATTTGAAATGGATGCCCCGGTTATTATATAGATCATGAGCGATACGGAAATGGATCGAGTAATCTCCTCCTTTATCCAAGAGAAAGTATTTCTAGTTTGCATGGTCCAATCATTGATCCCGAAAATTTCTACAATAAAATTAGGTAGGTCACTAGTATAGTTCCCTATCCACGATTCTGCTATTTACTTTTACTGAAAAAAATTTTACTGAAATAGAGGAGGAATTGGATTCCCCTGATGGGTAGAAAGAGTAAAGTAAGTACGACTTTGCATGCTTTGCTTATATACAAAGTAAGAAAGATTATAATTGAATCCGTGAATCATTTTTCAGTCATTCATTGAATGATAAATAACTACAAGTGACGGAGATACACGATTTAAATAACGAAAGATCCAATATTTAAAAATTGTATCTAGAATGACTGGAAAGGTAGAAACAAGACCAGATATAATTTGATCATTATGAGCAAATCCAAAATCTTTGTAGATATAGCCAATCATTAGTTCCCAACCGTGGGGCGAATGGAATCCGATACATAAATCAGTTAATAAAAGAATAGAAAAAGCTTTTATTGTGTCGCTTAAATTATATAGGAATTCTTGAACCCAAGAGTTAAGAATAACAAGTTCTTCATTCCCAAAAATAGAATAACCACTTAGAATAACGAAACAGATTAGATTTGTCGAGAAGTGCAAAATCGTATGGATACGATCCTCATTGTGCATCTTGATCAATTGGATCGTTTCTTTGTGGATTCCTATACGAAGTTTTTGTAGATGTGTTTCCGGGTATTCTTTTATCATTTCGTCCAACAGGAAGAGTTCCTCTACTTCTATGAATTGTTCTAGAATACTCTTTTCTTGAATATCATTCAAAAAAGTTTCGGATTGCCTAGTATTCCACCCATTAGTAATCCAAGATTTCAGACTTTTATTAAATGAGAGAGAGATCCACCAGGGCAAAAATACTATAGATGCAAGATATAGAAGGGGAGTGAATGCTTTCTTTTTTGCCATTTTTTCATCTGTGAATTGTTAATGAACCCACCTCATTCGTTGACTTTATGTGATCTAATCTTTCTATCAAGCATGACTTTCATTATATTATAAGGTAGGGGCCCATGAATCTATTCTCTGTTTTTTTTTTTGATTCAGTGCTTAGTCCTTGAATCTAAAAAGAATACAGAAATAGAAAATAAGAATCCACTTTGAATTCGAATGTTCGAATGAAATATATATATATATATTATTGTTATATATTATTGTTATATTATATTGTTATATTGTTTCCAGATATCTCAATTGATCAAATTCGAAGCAATTGCCCTCTTTCGATAACTGCCCGAAAGAACCGCTTCAAATAATAAAGATTATTCTATTCAGATTTTGAGACGAAGGAGCTCCCTGTCTATATCAAGATATCAATCAAATATGTCGAAAAATTTTCGCGGGTTATCTAGACTATATATAGTCTAGAGTCCAGGAATAATTGAAAAAAAAAAAATTATGAAAAATATTATGATGATCAAAAATGAGTGACAAATAAAGACAGAAAAGTTATCATTACGTTTATCATTATGTTATAAGAAAGAAATCTACTTGTTTAGTTCTTAAGGAGCACAAAAGAAAGGATAAAAGGGGAGGGACCGATTGACAAAAGGAAAGTAGAAAAATTGACAAGATATGATCTATCTGTATCTAACGTATCAACTCAAAATATTGAAAATAAAAAGCGAAAGTTTTTATTTCGAAATACTTTGATATATGAGATGAATCCATTATTTCGATTTCTTGCTTGTTTTGTTACTGAATTAAGTTGAGTGGTTTTACATTTACAGACACATAAAAAACAATTTTTGTGGACAAAAAAAACAGTTTTGTTTTGTTTTATGTTATGACTCTTCCGTATACGTCTGCTTTGGTTCGAATGGGCATTCTGAAGAAACTTCAGTTTAGTTCTGCTATAGAAAAAAGAGGATTCTTGGCTTGAGTTTTTTCCTCCTGCCGAGAAAGCATTTATTCTGCAATTCATTTCAAAAGACTTCAATCGGTACACGCAAAAAATAGGCCAATTCCGCAGCTTTTTGCTCAATTTCTCGTGGAGTCAAATTCTCATCAGTACGAGTCAAGGGAACGGCCCCCTGGCCTCTGATTTCCATATAAAGGACACGACGAGCATAAATACCCTCTTTAACTTCTATTCTGATGGACTGAATATCTTTCATAAGGAATCGTAGAAAGATGCGACGATTTTTTCCAGGAAAACCCCAACGAAAAATACATACTATTCCCTCTTTTCTATCGAATCGATCATAACCACTACCTACATTCCAAAAAATCGTGCACCACAAATAGGAACTAATAAAGAGACCTGCGATCCCATAGAAAGACATCACGATTCCTTGTGGAAAAAAAATGATTTGCTGAGACGGAAATAAAGATATCAAATTCCTACCAAGATAACTAGAAGTTCCAACTAATAAAAACCCTAATGAACCAAAAAAAAGGATAGAGGCCCAGCAGAAATTGCTTGTTTTTCGAGACCCCACTATAAATTCTATCCATATAGATTCTGATCGCCAACTCATACATACTAGATCCAGTTGCATTTTATTGGAATTGAGAGAATAACCAAAAAAATTCGATTTGACTTTTTTTGTTTCCGAAGTAACTCTCATCAACTAGTACTGTTTTGATATGAACTTTTAGAAGTAATTCATCAAATTTCTTAGATCTAAAATCATCCCCTTTATATGATCCCCTATACAGATCTACTAGATATATAGACTTTAATTTCATACATCCGTTCGGTACCGATCCACTTGCTATAATTCATTTACCCCTATATCATGTTTACGTATGCATAAGAGGAGCTTTTTCATTTATGTTCGGGGAAGCCGGATGTTATACAATATTCTACTAAATAGATATCCGTGGCATCTAAGTCTTTGAAAAAAAAAAATATATAAGATTTGGTCTTGGCCTTGGCCCCATCGAATCTAAAAAATCTTAGTTTTTTGAACATACAAAGATAAAGAAGCCATTGCAATTGCCGGAAATACTAGGCCTACTAAAGGCACAAAAATAGAGGGAAAGCTGCTGAAAGTTGTCATAAAATGGGTACCTCAATTAAATATTTGTACCTGTTATTGTTATATTGTTAGTTAGAAATATATCTTATAATGATTATATTATAATTCGTATATTATACTAAGTATATCTAAATACTAAGTAGATCTAAGCGAGTATATATATCTAATAAGTGCAAGGAATGTAGAATTAAATAAAAGGACTTGCCCATCTTTCTAAATCAAATAAAATAGGTGTATGATAAGATAATCCACTTTCTTTATTATCTTACTTTATTCTTACTTTTCTTATTATTAGTCTATTGTTCTTGTCTTCTAATTTGAATTTAATAAAGAAAGAGTTTATTACAAATTGTCGAAAGATTCGATTCGTTAGAATCCGATCCAAGAACAGGGATTTTTAGTCAAAATAGAATTCTCGGGAGATATAGAAAGATGCAAAACTCTATATTTATATTTTTTCTATATTTGAATTATATATACATACGCAATAGAGGAAGATAAAATTCGTTTTATTTGTCTCGCCAAATTCGAATTTCATTTCACAGAAGGAAAAATTCGCTTTTTATCTTGTTGATAGAGGTTTACTCATTAGTAATCAGTAATATCGGTAAAAAAATAATAATAATAATTATCTACATAATTCGTTTTTCGACAATTCCATTTTATGTCACAAAGTCAAAGCCCGCATAATGGGCTTTGACTTTGATTCTGATAAACTAACTAACTACCTTTTCACTACAAAGAAAATAATTTAACTTAAGACTCTACTTGATTGAATTTTGATTCAAAGGAAAAAACCGTGGAGCTGAACTAACTCACTCAGAACACCTTTTAAAGGATTACGTGGTACGATTGGATCGAATAAACCCTTATGGAATAAATATTCAGCCGCCTGTGAACCTTCAGGTATTGTTTTATTCAATGTTTGCTCAATTACTCTTTTACCCGCAAATGCAATATAGGCATTGGGTTCAGCAATAATGATATCCCCCAACATACCAAAACTCGCGGTCACTCCACCAGTAGTAGGAGATGTAAGAATTGATACATAAAATAACTTTTTATTTGATTGATAATCATATAAAGCGGAAGATATTTTAGCCATTTGCATCAAGCTCAAACTTCCTTCTTGCATGCGTGCTCCTCCGGAAGCACACACTAGAATAAGAGGTAAAAAATTATTGGTAGCATATTCGATCAAACGGGTGATTTTCTCGCCTACTACAGATCCCATACTACCCCCCATAAACTGAAAATCCATAACCCCGATTGCTATAGGAATACCGTTTAGTTGACCTGTGCCTGTTTGAATAGCCTCAGTTAATCCTGTCTTTCTTTGATAAGAATCAATACGATCTTTATAAGGCTCTTCTTCAGACTGAAATTCAATGGGATCCAGAGAGATCATGTCTTCATCCATAGGACCCCAAGTACCTGGATCAATCGAAAGTTCGATTCTATCTGAACTACTCATTTTCAAATAATATCCACATTGTTCACAAATATTCATTTTTGACTTAAACAATTTCTTATAATTTAATCCATAACAATTTTCGCATTGAACCCACAAATGCTTGTATAGATCGAGATCATTAGAACTTTCTTTTAGAGTTAAATCATTACCATTTGCGCGAGTTCTTATATTGAAATTCTTGCCTTCACTACTATTTCCACCTTCATCACAAATGTAACTATAAATATAACTATCATTGTAATTGTCACTACCACTTAAAATGTAACTATCAATACAGATTTGAGAACGAAGATAAGAGTCAATACAACTATTAATGTGATTATTCCAACTATAGTTAGTATCATACAAGTTAAAATCATAGTGGGGATCGTCATTTTTCGATCCATTCTTCATATAACTAGAATTACGATAATTATAAAAAAAACTTTCTAGTTCCCTCAAAAAAGAATGATCATTGTCAATCTCAAAAATTTGATTTTCACTATCAAAATATATGGAATAACTATCCTGATTACTATCCCTAATTAAAAAGGTGTCATCAGAAATGAAATTCCGAATGTCTTTGACGCCAACTAAATGATCAACCTTACTGTAATAACTAGAGCTGTCACTACAACCATGAATGTTTTTATCCGTATCATTTCTAGCCGGGTCTTCGTTTACACTAGTATTTTCAATAGGACCAAGGCTATCCATTGATTTACTTAGCCCACATCTGTATTCTAATTCCCCCCTAGACAAGATCAAATTGAACCATGATTTTTCCATAGAGCTTTCTTGCCTCTATTTACATGAAAGTACAATAGATGAATAGTCATTCGATGAAAAATCAATTGAATATTTTATTTCCTATCAGAATACGCATACTAGATACAATCGCTAGGGTTATTAACGAATAATGAGTGAATATTGAAGGATTAGAAATATCAATTTTCAATTATAAATAGTGATTTCCCCATGTTGTGGAAAATTCGCACTGAAAAAATTGAAAAATTTTTCTCCTATCAAGAACCTTTTTCGTAAAATCTCGTCTACTAATACAATAAGTTTCTATTCCAACACGGAACGAAAAGGACAACATACAGGATGGGTAGAAGAAGTTGTGATGCTTGGCTCGATCCATGATCCGAAACCGTGGGATATAGGATAGAAAAGAATACACCAATCCTAAGGATCCATACATAGGATTAATTATGGACCCAGGAGAAAATTTGAGTTGTGTTTAGTCTTTTATTTTTGTATTTAAGATCTTGTATATCTAAATAAAAATATATCTATCCAAAATATAGACAATAGGATCGGCTCAATCCTTTTAGTAAAAGATTGGGCCGAGTTTAATTGCAATTCAACAAACCAACA